TGCACCCTTTTCTTATTTATCCGAAAAATACTAAAAAATATTCTAAAGTGCAGCCGGATAGATCCAATCTATTCTTGAAATAGACAACTCGCACACACTCCCTTTCCAAAAAAAATCAAAACACCAACCACTACAGTTAGATTTATTAGATTTGTTGCTAAAATATCGGTATTAAGCCCGAAACTGCCAGCGGATGGCCAGTGAGCTAAAAAAACGAAAGAATGGGTTACATTTTTCATATGCTCTCCTCTTATAGATAGGACAAACAAAGAACAAAGTTTTTCGATCACTTACTTCGCTCGCCGTTTTTTGATCGGTTTTTTTAATGCAAATAGATTCAATCTAGTAATTTCTTTTAGATTAAGTCTTAGGTCTTCTTTGACCTGTGAAAGACCTCCTTTGTTGAAATGTTCTGTTCCCAAAATTCCTAAAATAAAAGGAAAAAAACTTTCCACTTTCCTAAACTAAGGACGGGAAGGAAGAAGGGGAGCATATCTTCTAAATTAATCATACTCAACTCAGCCCTTCCTGGGGTGGGATATTGTCTGTCCCGATAAATAGCTAATTCCAGCAGTAATAAATAGGAGTAAATAAAATAAAGTAAAGTATTGATATAATTGGAATTGCAGAAGCAAATACCCATTTAACTAAAAAAAGAAAAAAGGTATCTAATCGAAAGAGCTTATTTTATTTGTTAGGATTAAACAAAAGGGTTCGCAAATAAAAGCGCTAGTGCCACAACTAGTCCATAAATTGTTAAAGCTTCCATAAAAGCTAGACTAAGCAATAAAGTGCCTCGTATTTTACCTTCTGCTTCTGGCTGTCTCGCAATACCTTCTACAGCTTGTCCTGCAGCAGTACCTTGACCAACTCCAGGCCCAATAGAAGCAAGCCCTACGGCCAATCCAGCAGCAATAACAGAAGCAGCAGCAATTAGTGGATTCATGGTGAGTTCCTCGTGTCAAAAAAAAAATGGTTAAGGATACAATCAACCAAGAAATTCTTACTTCTAAGCTCTATCTCTATTGAGGAGAAGTAACTAAAAAAGTACAAATTGAAATTATAATGTAAATTGTCCGAACTACATAGAAGGGAATTCCATATCTCGGATTAGATAATGAATCTAACCTAGGAATATATAATACCCTATATACATTTGTTTCTTCTATTTTGTTTGCGTATTTTCTCATTTTCTATTGAATTGGATTCTAAAATCATTGCTTAACGCAGAAAACCGTATAAAAGGTGACTCCACTCCACTTCTAGACATTAAGGATATATAGTATAGATCCAGTCTGACTCCACCCTCCCTCTTTACTGCATCTATACTTTGACAATTCCATAATATAGTTATAGTCTATTTTCTCTCCTACAACTCTAGGTTGTATATTCATACGCATTTCTAACTATTTTTTTTGCAACCAAGCGGATTATCTGGAACCACGCATGAATTGAGCTAAGCTGAAAAAAAAAAAATACTATTTCCAAAACTAGTCAATTCAATGATGACCCTCCATGGATTCACCTATATAGGCTGCGGCTAATGTTGCAAAAATAAGAGCTTGAATACCGCTTGTAAATAATCCAAGAAACATGACAGGTATAGGGACTACTAAGGGGACTAAAGAAACAAGAACAACAACGACTAATTCATCCGCTAATATATTCCCGAAAAGTCGAAAGCTAAGCGATAATGGTTTTGTGAAATCCTCTAGGATGTTAATTGGTAAAAGGATTGGGGTTGGTTTAATATATTTCTCGAAATAGCTCAATCCTTTTTTGCTAAGACCCGCATAAAAATATGCTGCTGACGTGAGTAAAGCTAAAGCAACAGTAGTATTTATATCATTCGTGGGCGCTGCTAATTCCCCATGGGGTAACTCTATAATTTTCCAAGGTAAAAGAGCACCCGACCAATTCGAAACAAAAATAAAAAGGAACATAGTCCCAATAAAGGGAACCCAGGGACCATATTCTTCTCCAATCTGAGTTTTGCTCAAGTCTCGAATAAACTCAAGGACATATTCAAAGAAATTCTGACCGTCGGTCGGGATGGTTTGTGGATTCCGAACAGCTATGACAACTGAACCTAACAAGATAGTAATTACGACCCAAGAAGTGATGAGTACTTGGGCATGAATTTGGAAACCTCCTATTTGCCAATAGAAGTGTTGGCCTACTTCTACACCCGATATATCGTATAACCCCTTGAGTGTTTTAATGGAACAAGGTATAATATTCATATTGTCCTCTGATAAAAATTGAACTTCAAAAAAGGAATTCTTTTGATTCAACCATCTCTTTCTCAACTCAGCAACTTGAAGTATTAATCTTATATTTAGGATACCAAGAAAGCACATCAGATCATAATATATATCAATACCCTCTAATATATATCAATATTCCCCTTCTTTTTTCTATGCAAAACGAAAAAGAATAGTAAGTGATTCCATAAATCTACGCAGTTGCCCAAGAATTCACTATTCTTCTTAATCAACGATTTCTTATATAGAGAGAACGCCCTTCACAAATTGCAAATACTAATTTGTTAAGAATCAATCGAATTGAAGTCATAGTGTCGTCGTTGGCTGGAATCGATATATTCGCGAGATCCGGGTCGCAATTTGTATCGACTAAAGAAATAGTAGGAATCCCCAAAATGGCACACTCCCGAAGAGCTATATACTCTTTTTGCTGATCGAGGACGATCACAATGTCTGGCAATCTCGTCATATATTTGATCCCGCCGAGATATCTTTGCAAAGTGGATAATTTTCTCTTCAAGATTGCCACATCTCTTTTTGGGAGATGTTGGAATTTTCCCATTTTTTCTTCTGCTCTTAAATCTCTAAATTGAGAAAGTCTAGTTTTCGTAATCGACCAATTAGTTAACATACCACTGAACCACTTTTTATTAACATAATGACAACGAGCCCTTATTGCAGCTGATGCTACTAAATCCGTTGCTCTTTTTTTTGTGCCAACAATTAAGAAACTTTTTCCCTGACTTGCTGCATCAAAAACTAAATCACAACCTTCTGATAAAAAACGAGCCGTTCTAGCGAGATTTATAATATGAGTACCTTTACGCTTTGCCGAAATGTAAGGGGCCATTTTAGGATTCCATTTCTTAATACCATGACCAAAATGAACTCCTGCTTCTATCATCTCTTTCAAATTGATGTTCCAATATCTTCTTGTCATTTTTTCCACACTTCCTTTTGATTGTTTCTTTTTTTTTTCATCCTACCATTCCATTACGGAATTTTATTCTTTTTGAAGATTAAGAAAGATCCGAAATAGCTTGAAATAAATAATAATTGTTCCGAAGGAACCTTCCCTTCTACTGAGAGTTGGCCATTGATACATTGTATAAACATAACCTTAAATGTATTAACCGACTTCTTTTACTTATTTTAAAATTTTAAATAAAAATATAAAATTTGACCTCTTAGTGTTCTAAAGTTCAAAAGTCTAGTAAAGTAAAAAAATCTGCTTTATGTATCCTTAAATCGTATAAATGGGGGTAAATGGGGGTTCTGATGTCTCATAGAAATTGTTTGTTACGTCAGAATCTGAAGAAACTAATTCTGTATGGAGAAATAAAAAATCTCTCATTTCCGACGCGAATAGATTTTGTTTTTGAATTTCGAAATAAAGGTTCTTGTCTTGTGGGGAACGATGCACAAATTTTAGGAATCCGGTACCAACAGGTATAATCCCCCCCAGAACTACGTTTTCTTTCAACCCTTTCAACCAATCAATACGACCTCGTAGGGCAGCTTTTGCTAAAACTCGAGCAGTTTCTTGAAAACTTGCTTCAGATATGAAACTTTGGGTATTCAGGGAAGCCCTTGTTATTCCCAATAAGATTGCCCGATAATAGATCGATTCATCCAAAGCTCGCCCTGCTCGTTCCGCTCGCAATAGTCCGATTAATTCCCCAGGTGAAAAAACATTAGACATTCCATCTTCAGAAACCCGCACTTTTGATGTTACTTGGCGTATAATAATCTCTATATGTCTATTATGAATTTGTACCCCTTGGGATCGATAAACCTTTTGGATTTTATTAACCAAAGAGATACGACTTTGGGCTATGGTTAGCTCAGCTCCAATCAAGAATCCCCATGGGACCCCAAGAATTCTTGGTATACGCTCATTCCAATCCTCAATTCTCCTTTCGAGATTCGGGGATAATGAATCAATTGAACGCGCTTCAAAGATTTGTTCCACTTTTGGAAGACCTTGCGTTATGTCACTAGATCTCGATTTTTCATATATAAACGTAACTAACCTATCCCCCTTGTAAAGGATTTCTCCATAATGACCATTAACAGTTGCTCCTGTAGTGGCCAAATAAGGTTTAGCTGCTCTTATAACAAAGGAATCCATATTAACAATGAAAATTTGACCAGATTTTTTTATGTGCGATTTAAATAGACATGCATTTTCACAAATAAATTGTCCAAGGTGAATTATTGCTGATGTCTCTTCCCAAGAATCATGATGGGCAAAGCGACAATTCAAAAGTAATGGATCCAACATTATGTTACTATCGAAATTAGAAATCCTTTTATTTTCATCTATTAAAGAGTATTTAAGTCCTTGAAGTACTTGGAAGGTTTGTTTCAAATTGGCAAGGAACAAATATTTTTTTAACAGGATCTTATTATACGTTAGTAAATAGTAAGATGAAGAAAAATTCGATATACTAGGTACAATAACGCCTAAGGGCCCAAAAATTTCTTGAATAGGAATTCTAGGATTCAATTCTTTTATCGCATTGGGGTGTTTTAAATTCTTGAATAAACCAATTCGAGAACAGTTGGATGCCGACAAAATCATCAAAGGTTGGTATTCTTTATTTCGATTCAACAATGTGCCAATAGCTTCTTGATGTTGGCTAAGTGATTCAATCTTCGCCTTGGAATAAAAGGAATTGATATTGGTGCGATCTAACCTATTATGGGGAATCGGTCCTGCACTTGTCCTATCATACCTTTTTCGTGTATATGAAATAGTGGACTTGACTAACTCAATTCTTAGGAAATCGCGAATAAGGTCATTTGCTCTTACCTCAACAAGGGAAGCACCAGCCTTCTCTTTTTCTTCTTGTTCCCAATTCACTACTAAGCAAGTTCTAACAAATTGACTGTTTGTGTGATAAATTCTTTGAGTTAACTTGCTATTTTCATGAGAAATAAAATTGACAAGTCGAAGTTGGAGATTATCTTCTTCTTCCAAGAGATCTTGTGGGAAAAGTGTTGCTAAATTTCTCCTTTCGTCCATTTCATATGCGACTGCAGGGCGAACGAAAACAAAATACTTTTCCTTGCTCTTGAAAATTTTTTTTCGTTGAACATAGACCCAATTTTTCTTTTTTTTTGATTCCTTAGAATATTTTTTTTTTCTTTCTGGTGGTATCAAACAGCCACCTAATACCTTATCTGCCTCTTCAGGAAAATGAATATCTCCGGAAAATATTTTGAGTTCTGTATGGCTTTTTTTTCTCCTCACTCGGACCAGTCCACCTAGTCGACTTCTTGTATTTTTTGTGAGTTGTGTATTCACTCCAATAATACTATTGTCAAGTACCTTTAGGTATGAAGATCTCGGCAAGATATGCAGTTCTTGAAGAATGAAAAAAAACCGATCCACTTCTTTTTGGTATTTTAGACTAAATTCTTTTGTTCCTCGATGCTCAATAAAACCCTCTTTTTTTAAGATAGAATCTTCCTCTGGACTATCGTATTCGTCCTCGGGGTCTTCTTCTAAGTCTTCCTCTAAAGTCCCATATTTGTCCTCTGAGCTTTCCCCGGGGTTCCCATATTCATCTTCTGAGTCTTCCTCTAGAGTTCCATATTCGCCCTCTCGGGTCCTATATTTGCTCTCTGGGCTTCCATATTCGTCTTCTGAGTCTTTCTCTAAAGTCCTATATTCGTTCTCTGGGTTCCCATATTCGTTCTCTGGACTCCCGTATTCGTCTTCTAGGGTTTCATATTTGTATTCGCCTTCTCGGGTCCTATATTCGTCTTCTAGGGTCTCATATTCGTCTTCTAAGTCTTCCTCTCGAGTCCTATATTCTTCCTCTAGGGTCCTATATCTAAATTTAACAATTCCCGAACCCTTTTTATCTTTTCTGTATTGTGGATCGTCAAAATAAGCAAAAATAGTATTTCTACGTAAAACACCCATAAAGGGGATTTCGACAGAAATACCCAAACAGGATATTAGTTCTTTCTCTTGTTCTTGATGGTATTGTAATGGAATGACGAACCTATTTCTTCGCTTTTTTGCCAACAAATCCGAATTATCTTGAAAAATAGAAGGATAGATCAAATTCCAATGGCCGTTGGCCACGATTCGATCCGACCTTGAATAATCAAAAATTTCCCTATCTTTTTTACCATAAGTATTCATTTGATCTTGATCCTTGTGGAGTGAAAAAGACACTATACTGGATCTGCATATACTTACTGACAATATCCATAAATGGCTTGTTTTTGGTAATCGACGAAGATTACCATATTGATATTCGGGCGCATGGTAAACATCAGTACTCCAGTGCATTTCGCCGTCTGATTCGGAATAAATATGCTTTTGTACCCTTTCTTTAAAATGTAAAGTGGACGTTCCGGCACGAATCTCCGCAATTACTTGTTCGGATTTTACATATTGATTATTTTGCACTAGAATCAAGCTTTTTGAGGGAATACTCACACTATATAGAATATCCTGACTCTGAATAGTTACATGCAAGTCTATATAACATAGAAAAGCAGGCTGTCCATGGCGGGTACGTGTGGGGTGAACCAAATTTTCAGTGAATTGGATTTTTCCATTCGAAGGGGATCGTACAAGGTCGGCAGTACCCCCTGTGAATACTCCGCCAGTATGAAAAGTTCTTAATGTTAGTTGAGTCCCGGGCTCCCCAATTGATTGACCCGCAATAACACCTACGGCTTCTCCCAATTCTACGAGATCGCTATGAGTAGGACTCCGGCCATAACAGAATTGACAGATCCAAGAAGTGCTTCGGCAGGTAAAGGGGGTTCTAATATATATTGGTTGTGCTCGAAATGGTTGTGCTCGAAAGGCAGTTATGAATCGATTCACTAATCCAATTCCGATATCTTGATTTCGAGCGGCAATGCATCGTGAACCGATATATATATCGTCTGCTAATACACGACCAATTAGTGTTTGGGCAAAAAGTTTTTCCGTCATCCCATTTTGAGGACTAACAGAAATACCTCGGATAGTACCACAATCTCTTCTACGCACAAGAATATGTTGAACTACTTCAACAAGTCTACGTGTAAGATATCCAGCATCTGCTGTTCGTACAGCAGTATCTACAACCCCTTTACGGGCTCCATAGCAGGAAATTATATATTCTGTCAAAGAAAGCCCCTCGCGTAAATTGCTTTGAATAGGTAAATCGATCATTTGTCCTTGAGGGTCTGCCATTAATCCTCTCATACCTACTAATTGGTGTACCTGAGATGCGTTTCCTCTGGCTCCTGAAAAAGACATTAGATAGACTGGATTAGAAGGATCCGTTATCCGAAAATTCGAATTCATTTCTTGTTTCAAATATTCACTTGTCGCATACCATATCTCAACGGATTGGCGTAATTTTTCTACCGCGTGTATAGCCCCATAATAATAGTGTTTCTCCAAAAGAAAACTTTGTTGCTCCGCGTCTTGGACTAACCATCCCTTAGAGGGTATTGTTAAAAGATCCTCGATTCCTAACGAAATCGATGTAGTAGTGGCTTGATGGAAGCCCAGAGTCTTTAGTTGATCCAGTATATGGGATGTATATCCCATTCCGAAATGATCTATTAATCTGCTAATAAGTCGTTTCATACCAGTTCCGTCTATCTCTTTATTATGAAAGACCAGATTGGCCCGTTCCGCCATACATAAGTACCCCCTTTTCGGCTGAGTAGGATTCGACAATTGCTGAGTAGGATTCGACAATGGGCCTGAGTCAGTGATTCGAAAATTTAATTAACTTCATTTACTTAATCTCAATCTGCATTCGCGTGGCAAAAATGATGATACTACGGAAATCGGAATGCCCCCCAAAAGGGGAGGGGCATCGCCGAATCTAACTTCCTTGTTTAGATAATGTATGAATAGGCCTGACTAAATCCTTGTATGGCTTCCTCTATTTCTCTATAAAAAGAAATATGACCAAGAGTGGTTCGAATGTATATAGAACGAATTTCTTTTTTTCTATTTCCCACTATTAGATAGTGGGCATAAATCTCATGATAAGTCCCCAAAGATTCATATTGAACTTCAATTGGAACTTCTCTTGACCCAACGACGCGTTGATCCAGTTTCCATCGTAGCCACAAGGGACTGTCTAAACTGATTAGTTTCTGTCTATAAGCTCCCAGTGCATCATAAGAACTAGAAAAGTGGGGTTCTTTATCTTTCGTATACTTAGAATTATTATTATTGTAATTGACTTTTTTATTTGGATAGTTTTCGCAACTATTATATCTATTTGCACAAATACCTCGGCGGTTTCCAATCGTTAATACATAAAGCCCGATAAGCATGTCTTGGGTTGGTACGCAAATAGGATCTCCAATAGCGGGAGATAAGAGATTCATATGAGAAAACATAAGTAAACGGGCTTCCGCCTGAGCTTCCAAGGATAAAGGTAGATGAACAGCCATTTGATCCCCATCAAAGTCCGCATTGAAACCCTTACACACTAATGGGTGTAAAGAAATAGTACGCCCCTCTACTAAAGTGGGTTGAAAGGCCTGTATGCCTAATCTATGCAGGGTAGGTGCTCTATTTAACAGTACAGGATGTCCCCGCATAACTTCTTGAAGTATTTCCCATACAATGGGTTCCTTTTCCCAAATTTTCCTTTTAGCAATCCTGACATTAGAAGTAGCGCGTTTCGTGATTAAATCGCGAATTACAAATAGCTGAAAAAGCTTTATTGCTATCTCTAGAGGTAATCCACATTGATGTAATGAAAGCGAAGGACCCACAACAATGACAGAACGCCCCGAGTAATCGACCCGTTTCCCAAGCAGAGTCTCACGAAACCTTCCCTCTTTACCTTCAATTACATCTGAAAGTGATTTGTATACTTTATTGTGACCATCCCTTATCGGTTGCCCGCGGGACCCACTATCAAGAAGTGTATCCACGGCTTCTTGTACCAATTTTTCCTGACACATTACTAAATCTGCAGGCGCTAATTCACTTCTTTTTAATAGATAGGCAAGGTTGTTGTTCCGACGGATAACTCTCTTATAAAGTTCATTAATGTCCGAAGTCACTACTTTATCTCCAGACCTATAAACAATGGGTCTCAATTCGGGAGGAAGAACGGGTAATAAGCACAAAACCATCCATTCTGGTTCCACATTTGTTTGAATAAAATGTTTTGCCAATTGCATGCGTCTAATCAAAAAAACTTTTCTTATTCGTCTTTTTCTATCTTCCCATTCATCTCCACTATACCCCTCGTCTTCTAATTCCTTCCATTCGACCAAGGAATTCTCTATAATAATTCGCAAATCCAAATCTGCTAATTGTTCTCTAATAGCACCTGCTCCTGTCGCAATTTCCCGATTTCGAAATGTTGCAAAGCCTGGGGTAGAAAAAAAGGGAGAAATGCTGTGGTTACAGGATGAAATTTCCTCTTCGAATAAACCTCGTAATCGTAAAAAAGTAGGTTGTTTAGTGCTGGGCCTAGCAAAAGAGAAATCGCCGTATACTAGGCCCTCCAACTTCTTAAGAGGTTTATCTAAAAGATTCGCGATATAACTAGGAAGACCTTTCAAATACCACACATGAGTCACGGGACATGCGAGTTTGATGTATCCCATTTGATATCTTCGTATCCGAGAATCCACAAATTCCACCCCGCATTTTTGGCAAAATCTCTCGTCTTCGTTTTCAGCTCCGCTCGCTCGAGAATTGCCACAAGCGCAAATTCCGCTTTTTATGGGTCCAAAGATTCTTTCGCAAAACAATCCATCTTTTTCTGGTTTATCGGTTTTATAATGAAAAGTAGAGGGCCTTGTGACTTCGCCAACGACTTCTCCATTAGGTAGGTTTTTGTTAGCCCAAGCCTTTATTTGTTGAGGGGAAACGAGTCCAATTTGAAGTTGTTGATGTTTATATTGGTCAATCATAAAATAGAAATAAGAAAAGAATTTATATTTATTCCGATCAAATCAAACTTCCTCCCTATTAACCTGGAAGTTCTTCTCAGATACAAGGAAATGATTCAGTTCTAGAGCCAAAGATCGTAGTTCTCGAACGAGCACTCGAAAAGATTCTGGAGGATCCTCGTGATTAGGTATTCGTTTTCCCCAGATCGTAGCATTAAGTATTTCTTGGCGAGCTATAAGATGGTCGGATTTATAAGTAAGTATCTCTTGTAAAATATGAGCAACACCAAATCCTTCTAAAGCCCAAACTTCCATTTCTCCTACTCGTTGTCCCCCTTGCTTGGCTCTTCCTCTAACGGGTTGTTGTGTAACAAGTGAGTAGGGCCCAGTAGAACGCCCATGAATTTTCTCATCAACTTGATGAATTAATTTTAAGATATAGGACTTCCCTATTAGAACAGGTTGTTCGAAGGGGTCTCCTGTTCTTCCATCAAATATTCTGCTTTTTCCCGGGTACTCGGGTTCAAATACCCATGGATTTTTTGTTTCTTTACTGGCTTCATATAATTCTGAAAACACAAGTTTTCTTGAAGCCTCTTGCTCATATCTCTCATCAAAGGGTGCTATTCTATAATGTTTCTTTAGCAGATCCCCCGCTAATCCGAGCGAGCTTTCAAATATTTGTCCCACATTCATTCGGGAGGGTACTCCTAAGGGATTGAAGACCATATCAACAGGTGTTCCATCTTGCAAATAGGGCATATCTTGCCTAGGCAAAATTTTGGAAATGATCCCCTTATTCCCATGTCTTCCGGCTACTTTATCCCCAACTTTGATTTCACGTTTCTGTAAAATATATACACGAACCGTTATGTCGAGGGGGTCCCTCTGGATCCATTTCACATCGATAACGCGCCCTCTTCCACCTATAGGTAATTTGAGAGAAGTTTCTTTTGAAGTGGATACCTCAAGGCCAAAGATGGCCCGTAATAATCCAGCTTCCGCGATATACGATGATTCACTCGCTATCTGAGGCGTTAATTTACCTACTAAAATATCACCAGTTTCTACCCAGGATCCCAACCTAACAACTCCATTTCTGTCCAAATTGCGGAGTAAATGTTCTTCTAGATGTGGTATTTCTTTAGTGATTTTTTCAGCAGAGCCTTGGCTTGTCGTATCCGTCTGAATTTCATATTTCCGGATGTGAAAAGAGGTATAAATATCCTCATATACCAAACGTTCGCAAATTAGTACTGCGTCTTCAAAATTGTAACCTTCCCATGGCATATAAGCTACTAATACGTTTTTTCCTAAAGCAAGTTCCCCCCCAACTGTAGCAGCTCCCTCTGCTAAAATTTGTCCCTTTTTAATGGATTTACCCTGGGGAACCCGGGGTTTTTGGTGCATACAAGTATTTTTGTTCGAGCGACGGTGGTTAACTAAAGGAATACTTATAGTCTTCCCACGACTTGATAAAAGGATCTTATGACTATCAGTAGAAACGATCTTTCCCTCGCGTTCGGCTATAACGGAAACCCTCGAATCTAGAGCTGTTTGGCGTTCCAATCCAGTTCCAACAATGCACTTTTCGGACCGAGAAAGGGGAACTGCTTGGCGCTGCATATTAGAACTCATTAAAGCCCGATTCGCATCATTGTGCTCAATAAAAGGAATGAGAGAACCTCCAATAGAAAAATATTGGAAAGGAAAAATACTTCTAACATGAATCTGTTCCCATGCAATAGTCAGGAATTCTTGGCGGTATCTAGCTGGAACAACCTGCTCCTCTTGAATACCTTGATTCAAGGACAAAGAATTTCCTGCTGCTATCATATAATACTCATCTCTATTTGGTGATAGATAAACCACCTCTCTCGCTTTTTTTTTTTTTTCTTTCTCAGCAGATATTTCATAAAACGGACTCTCTATGGATCCCCACAAGTGATCAATTCTCGCATGAATTGCTAAGGATCCAGTAAGTCCAACATTGATTCCTTCGGACGTGTCAATTGGACAAATACGCCCATAGTGACTCGGATGAATATCTCGGCTCCGAAAACTTGCAGTTCTCCCAGTCAACCCTCCAGGACCTAAACAACTCACTTTTCGCCCATGAACAGTTTGTGTCAATGGATTCGTTTGATCAAAAACTTGAGATAACGGATATGTACCAAAAAAGGTCTCATAAGTAGTTATTAATAAAATCGAAGTTGAAGTTGGAGTTACCAAAGTTTGGGGGGTCGGTTTCGATTGACGTATGAATACTCTACGAATAGTTTTTTGAACTGCATGTTGTAAACGACCAAGAGCCAGTCCGAATTGATCTTGTAACAGATCCGCAACCGAACGAATACGTTTATTTTTCAAGTGATTCATATCGTCATCGTCAAGTATACCCGTTCCAAATTTCATTCCAATCAAATGATCCGTAGCGGCCAATACATCTCGTGGTAACAAAAATGTATTGTTCTGAGGTATATCAAGATTAAGTCTCCGATTCATATTTCGTCGACCAATCCTTCCTAATTCACATTTTTGTTGAAAAAATTTCTTTTGTAATTCCTCACACAAGGACTCCGAAAATACCAGGTCTCCACCTACGCAAGCAAATTGTTGATAAAACTCCAAAATAGCTTTTTCTTTTGACTCAATCCTCTTCTTCTCCTTAGCATTCGGGAAAGACAAAAAAATTTCAGGGTAGGAAACATTATCTAGAATTTCTCTTAGATTCGAACCCATAGCTGATGATAGAACTAGAATAGATATCTTTTGTTTTCTACTCACGCGAGCCCATATCCTTTCTTTTTTATCAATTGCTAATTCCGATCTTCCTCCCCAATCTGATATTATAGTTCCGGTGTAGATAGAAATTCCCTTATGGTCTAATTCCGAACGGTAGTAAATACCAGGACTTAGCAATATTTGATTGATCACAATTCGGTATATTCCATTTATAATAAAGGTTCCTAAGGAATTCATTATAGGAATGTTTCCAATAGAAATGGTTTGCTTTTGCACATCGAAACCAAAAATTAATCTCGCGGATACATATAATTCGGAAGAATAGGTGAGTGATTCATACACAGCATCCCTTTCTTTTATCGAGGGTTCTAGCAATTGATACCCTTTCGCAAATAATTGAAATGCAATTTCGTGATCTGGGTCTTTAATTGTTGGAAACTTGTCAAGTTCTTCTGCCAAGGCTTGATTAATGAACCTATAAAATCCCTCGAATTGGATCTGACTAAATCCGGGTATTGTGGACATTCCCTCGTTTCCATTCCGGAGCATCTTAATCTTAAGTTTCCTGTTTATCAAAGAAAAATTCCATTATCAGCTCACTCTTAATCAATCCCTATGGATTGATCTAGCAATCATGGAATCTATATTCTGTTTACTGAATCACATGAAATTCTAGGGAACTCCACACACGTATTTCATATATGTATTTCATACATATGAATAGAGACTATTTTGACGAAAGTTCCAGTTTTCCAGGGGAGGGGTACAAATGGAATGAAAATGAATTGATAAAACATTCCTAGAAAAAAATTCTGCTACTTATACTTTCATGATATTCTAATCAGATTGGATGGCAAAGATTTCTCATTTTATCTCCTTTCTATTATTAATGTAATAAAGCCATAATATAATAAATACACTAGAAAGTTTGACTTTACTTCGATTTAGAATAGCACGCTTACTTTAATTCAAAATAAAGTAAGTCACTTTTTTATTCAAGATATTTAATGCTTTGAAAAATTAAAGCACGATTCCCCATAGAGATATGTACATAAGGGGGATCTTTGGATAATAATGCTGTTCGGACCTGCAGTTTACCTATACACGGATTAGGCATAAAGCCATAATATTTTATTATGCCATTAAAAAGAAAGGGGAGAGAATACCTATTTAAGAGTCGTTCACTACTGCAAAAAAAAAGAGAGAGAATTCTAGTTAACGGTTCCAATTCGTTCTGAATTTTGCAGCCTGTGACTAGAAATCCACTTTATTCTCCTTTTCCATCTTAATAGAAAGAAACAGAAAGTTTTATTGTATTAGCAGTATCCGTTTTAAGATAGAATCTATCGAAGAGAATAATAGAAACAGGATCAAAAAAAGCAGGAATAAATTTTTTTAAAAAGATTGGAAAAAGTAAGGGGAATTATATTCCAAATAAAAAAGGGGGTTTTCGTAAGAAAACGTGCATGAATAGTTGCTCTTTTCTCGATTTTCGCTCGGATTTTTTGGCGGCATGGCCAAGCGGTAAGGCAGGGGACTGCAAATCCTTTATCCCCAGTTCAAATCTGGGTGCCGCCTGATCAATAAAATACTTGGGTTTTATAGTACTGATCGAACTCGATAAATTTGTACTCCGCATAAGTTTGGGCAAGAGAGTAACTAGGCCTGCTGATACTCTGTTTTTAGAATCCATACCAAACCATAGCATAGTTCTATCCTCAAACTAGGGTTTGCTTTGGCGGTAGTGGCCAAAAAAAAAGGGTTACCAATAGGGATATTGATTCGATTTGAGAATTTTAAACTACGAGGATAAGATGTCAGAAATCTTGGTATCCAAAGAAAGGTTCCTACAGGGCATTCCTTATTTTTTTTTTTCAATTTAAGATTGAAGAAGGGGTTCCACGAAGGAATATCAAGACTTCCTAATTATCATACATTATCGTACATCTTATTTTATCTACATACACTTTAAAGTAAGGACTACTTATTCTAGCGAGAATCAGATTAAATAGGCCGATCCTAAGTTAATTTAGGAGTTGTGGATAAAGTTTCTTCATTCTTTCATAGAATGATAGAAAGCAGGGCTGTAGGGTTTAGGTCAAAAATAAATATAGGTAAGGTAGGTATCCAAAAAATATTTATTTGTCCATAATTTTATGCTATACGCGGGTGTCCTTTGCTTATAAAAAAAATAGAGTAACAAAAGGAATCAAAAATCTTCCTATTCCCGCTTCTTCTATTCAGTATTTAGGACATCATTCCCGTACTCTTTTTTAAGTAAAAGGGCTATGCTATGTATCATATTTATACTTAATGCTCTCTAATTCTACTGGAATTCCTATAAGAATAAGAATTTGTTAGGAGTAAATTCCTTGAACTGATTGATCCGTAGCTTTAGCGTAGAATCCCTTTTTGACTCTGTACCCTTGATTCCACTATGATTATTGATCAATAGTAGAATAATTCCTTTATAGAAATAGGAGACATAATTTAGATGGATATAGTAAGTCTCGCTTGGGCTGCTTTAATGGTAGTCTTTACATTCTCTCTTTCACTAGTAGTATGGGGGAGGAGTGGACTCTAGGGATACTACTAATTGATTGAATAATCAAATTGTTGTATCAACTCTTTTCTTTAATTGATCGTTTTGCATTAATTATTTTGTCAAACGTTATTCTTTAATCTTTTTTTTTGTTTTGTTTCACTCCGATAATATAATAGAAAGACTCTAAAGTGTGGTAGAAAAAACTATATGTAGTTCTTTCTACCACACTTTAAGATTCCAACCAGATCCTTTCATTTAAGACTTGGATTTTTTTTATTTAATCCCTTTTGCATTTCTTCAATGATTAATTGGAATTCCAACTAATCATTTTGGCTGACTGTTTTTACATAAATAATAAGTAAAAAAGCAGTAGGAACTAGAATGAACAGTGCAGTAGCAATAAATGCGAGAATATTGACTTCCATAACCTCTTTATTTTTTATTTTCACAATAACTGGGGATATAATCCCATGGGGAGGAAAAAGGGGTATCCTGTAAATTAAAGGGTAGAGCTTGCAGTCTGATAATACTGAATCAATTCAATATTATGAATATCGGATCTATCAAATCAATTCATAGTTGAGAGGGGAATACTATAACATAGGAAGACCCTTTATCCATACTAAGACCAAAATGGTTTTTTTGATTGGATTAGGAATTCCCTCTTTTCTTTTTTTAATCCTTTTCTCCTTTTTCTTTTCTATACCTCTAACCCATGATCTTTCTTAATCTTATCCAATTTCCCTTCCTTTTTATTATAGTTATACATACAATTATGTATGTATGTATTATATGACCAACTTTATATGGGTCACATGGACATCCAAATAAGCAGTAGAACTGACATGGGTAAAAGAGATCTTAAATAAAAAGGGAATACTATTTATGTATGGATTCCGATAAAATAGCGGTATTCTATATCATATGTGTGTCTTTCTTTATCGATCGGGAGTAGTGAAAAAAAAAAATGCCTATATGCTTCCCCTCCCTCTTTAATGAGAGATGCAAAATAAAAAAGCGAAGTAAGGGTGCCTTATGGCTATGGGTATTTGATCTTGCTTCCTCCCCTTTTTTTCATGGAAAAGGGAAATATGAATTTATCCATTCATTTCATTAAACCCTAGTTCGGGACTGACGGGGCTCGAACCCGCAGCTTCCGCCTTGACAGGGCGGTGCTCTGACCAATTGAACTACAATCCCCGCGGGATGTATGGCATACCTATTTATTCTTAAATAGAACCATTCATATGCTACATACCTACATATTATATGTGGGTATAGTGAGAGCGACATACCTAGTATGTCGTACTTTTTTATCACTAAAAATGGATAATAATCCACCCTTCAATAAGAAAAACTCTTTTGTTTGTAAGAAAGGAATGAGAGAGATATGGGTTATAAATAAAATTTCTGCCTTTTTTCTTTATCTTTTTTTTCTATAGATCATATCAGACATTTTATTTTATGGAAGAAAAATAAAAGGATTTAGTTCATATTCACGAAGTCCTAGATTTTTGGGCCGAGCTGGATTTGAACCAGCGTAGACATATTGTCAACGAATTTACAGTCCGTCCCCATTAACCGCTCGGGCATCGACCCAGGAAGAATTTATTCTAGGTTTTTTTATAATCTATGATTAACCTCCTTTCAAAATACTCCCTACCCCCAGGGGAAGTCGAATCCCCGCTGCCTCCTTGAAAGAGAGATGTCCTGAACCACTAGACGATAGGGGCATCACTAGACGATAAGGCCATATACAACCGCTCGTGATTATACTATAATCATAGTATGAGCAGTTTTTTGGAATTGTCAATATACTCGAAAAGTATAACTAGATCCAAAGTAAAGAGTTTTTCCTACTTTTCTGTTATGTTTTCATCTAGGAGTTTTTTTAGTTGCTGATTAGATTAATTCATGGATCATCCCCTACTTTATTAGGGAAATTCATTAAAAGGGTATAGAATAAGAATGGATTACTAAATAGGGATTCTCTATCCATATTAGTTCAGTACAGGTAGTTATTTGATTGATCTAAGATGAAAAATAGTCCAATTTCATTTCTTTTTTGGAATTTACATTTGGTGCTTTATTTAGTGTTCAGACCAAAAATGCATACATCCCGCACTAAGTCATAAAATTCTATAAAAAATAGAGAAAGTTTCAAAAACAAAGAAAAAAGTGAATGAATTTTAGTAGAAAAGTATTCCATCAGATTCGAACCGATGACTTACGTCTTAGCACGGCATTACTCTACCACTAATTTTAAAAGCCCTTTATCGGATTTGAACCGATGACTTATGCCTTACCATGGCATTACTCTACCACTGAGTTAAAAGGGCTTTTTATTTAATTCAAAAATTTGACACTTTGATTTCCCATTATGGGTCTACTGCATAATGTACATATTATATGTATAGAGAGAGATATTATGTAGAGATTATATATGTATATATCGATATATAGAAATATAGAAGTTTAGTCATGGCGAGGTTCAAAATCTTGCGAGCTCAAAATATTGAGAAAATTAAGAAAAATAAGAAATAAGAAAATATTTCCTATTCTCTCTTATAACTTGCACAAAACTAAAGTAGAGGTTTTTTTATATAATAAAATACGTGAAGAAAGAGTGGACACAATAAAAAAAAGCCATACCCTACATAACTTAACTCTTCCTGGTTCAGGGTTTTCTGTTTCCGAAGACTAGTAAAATAGGCGGATTCTGGAACCCTAAGAATTAAATTACCCAATATGATTCGTGGAAGGAACATTTGGTAATGGTCTTGATACTCTATGTTCTTTTTTATGCGTTCTTAGTTCTATTTTTATTCTTTTAAACAAGAATCTAATAAAATAGAATTGAGTGAGTGGAAAAAAGGAGAGAGAGGAAAGTGGTAAATGGAGAGAATCGACTAAGCAGAGACTTTTAGGATCTTCTTTACATCAGGTAAATCTGTCGGTCTTGTCCGTTTTTTCTTTAACTGATGACTCTTTGTTTCTTACTTCTATCAAGCCATAGGGAAGGAAAGTCTATGATGAATTTTAAAAAAAGCATCTCACTCTTTCTCTACGGCTCGGACTTAATGATAAGTGGGGGAAGGAAACATCTTCCATAATTTTTTTGTTTAGAATTGAACAAAAAAGAAAAGGAAAAAAGGAATTTATAGGGACAGTCTTATCCCCTAGTGTATATTGTAGGAATAATAAAACTATTCCGTCTCGCAAAGTAAATAATGATCATTGTAGTTATAACCGTAGAATAGGATAGGATCCTAATCGAAATACATACATTTGGTTCAGACGCTATTGGCTTGGTTAAGAAGAGATGGAATGTATTTTACAGACGAGAGTGGCTATCTAAATCCTAAAGTAAAGGCCAGCGATCAAAATAGAAGTACCAACCGTTCAGCGTCATGAACTTTCTCCATCTGATTCAATAAGGGGGAATTAGCCTCCTTCTCCATCCAATGGATATCCTTGACAAAGGGTACTATTTATATCATAATCTACATGTAGCGGGTATAGTTTAGTGGTAAAAGTGTGATTCGTTCTATTAATAACGGAATTTGAAATGAGATACTTAAAGGCATCTTTAAGTTTTTTATATTCCGATGAAAACTTTAGTTCTTATAAAGGATTTAATCCTTTTCCTCTCAATAGCATATTGAGGAAGAATATAAATTCTCGCGATTTGTATCCAAAGACTAATTGAAATTGCATCCAAAATACAAATTAGATTAGGAGTACAGAGTCGCGAAGCATAATTTTGCATTGGAGTAATTATTCCCATTTTTTAAATATGAGTAAAGGATCTATGGATGAAGATACTAAAAAGTTTATTTCCAATCGTAACTAAATCTTCTTTTGTTAAAAAAGGAATAAGGAAGCCAAATAGCTAAAAAACGATAGTTTTGGTTTACTAGAACCATCAGCATATTGTTTCAGCTCGGTGGAAACCAAATTCTTTTCCTCGAGGATCTCTTGAATGAAATTAGGGAACGAAGTAAGTAGATTAGATGGATTTAGATCGAAGTTCTATTTCCTACTCTATAAGGATCATCTAGAAAGCGGAGAGCTTTGGTTCCATTCAAATAGAAAAGCTGACATAGATGTTAAGTGGTGAGAATATCCATAAAGGAGCCGAATGAAATCAAAATTTCATGTTCGGTTTTGAATTAGAGACGTTAAAAATAATAAACCAACGTCGACTATAACCCCTAGCCTTCCAAGCTAACGATGCGGGTTCGATTCCCGCTACCCGCTCCATTCTCTATCTCTATAAAAATAAAAGGAGTATTCTTTTTGTCTAGACAAGGTAAAGGCCTGTATTCAACCTTCTTTGTCAACCAGTTTTTGGTACTCTAGAGCGGAGTAGAGCAGTTTGGTAGCTCACGAGGCTCATAACCTTGAGGTCACGGGTTCGATTCCCGTCTCCGCACTTAGCAGTCTGTATAAAAGGACTCTTCTATTTCTCTAGATATGTATGGTAGAGGGTTGGGTGGTATCCAACTTTTTTTATTCATTAGTTCCCGGCCCTAGAGGGAAAAATTGAGCAGTTTGCGAAGGCACTTGCCCTCAGAACGCGCAAGCCTCCTCCCGACTCCGCGTAAAAGAAAAATGAAATGAAAGAAAGGCACAGTCTACTTCTCCCTTCCCTTTAAAAGAAGTTTGCGAGTTCTTTGTCTCAGTGAATACCCGATTTACGGAGCCCTTTCTGGCTCCGTAGCGTACCCCTTTTTTTGAGTGGGATGCAAAGGAAGGATAAGTATAGTAAGGGATACGGTAATAGTACCTTACTAAATTAAGGGGGCGAGCGGCGGGAATCGAACCCGTATCTTCTCCTTGGCAAGGAGATGTTTTACCATTGAACTACGCTCGCTACGCTATATATTTTATAGCGTATATCCGCTTGGGTCGACCGTCTATGTCTGGGTCGACCGTTTCGTTTCATTTTCTATTATATTAGAGTTTTCCTTTTTTTTATTGTCTGTCAATGAATATTCTAAAATGAATATTCTAATAGGAATGGAATTTCATAATACTGAAAGAGAAGAGGTAGCAATTCGGAACGCAAATTGCGTTTTAATTTTAATGCGTCTCACTATTCGAATGTTTTCGAAGAAATGCCCTTTTTATTTTTTTTGTACCTGCCTACTAAATACTAAACAAATTTAAGAAATGAGAGAATTAAGAATAGCTACGAGAAAGACTAGTCCAATCCATAATGATGTACCGGAAAATACAACGTTTTTATTATTTGACCAACCATCAGGAGAAGCAAATACAAGGGGTACACTAATTACTAAGACTGAGGAAGTCGCAATTAATGCAAAAACAGCTAATTGGAAAGCAATAGTCATATTTCTAATCCTCCAAGCTACCATCAAATAAAGTTGACTACATATTTGATCCCTCACTTAACCAAAATTGTAAAAAAATACAAGAAGTAGGAGGGGTTTAATCATGAATCCATTGATTCTTCTCTTTAATTAAAACTTATTTTTACTTACCGCTTTTTTTTATTTGGATATGGGGGTGAGGAGAGGGGGTTTAGTCTTTATTTCACAAATTTCACAAGCGGGTATAGCGGATCATGTATCCGTGTATACAGTATACAGAGATATGTCGAAAAGGGACTTGAATCTGAGATCTTTCTATAGGTTAGTAGAGCTTTTTATATGGCTATGTTCTATTTGTAGGAGTAAAATAGGGATTAGGTTGTGGAGAGATGGCTGAGTGGTTGATAGCTCCGGTCTTGAAAACCGGTATAGTTCTAGGAACTATCGAGGGTTCGAATCCCTCTCTCTCCTTTTGCTTATTGAATATGTTTGTTTCTTTAATTTTTTTTTTCTTTATTCTGTCCCTTATCTTTCTTTCATAAAAAGGAATGAATGGCTCGGCTAGATGGAATAACCGAGCCAGAACAGAAAAAAAAGAAAACATTAGAACAGGTATAAATAAGAAAATCTTAGTTAAGAGGGTTCATGTAAAGAACAGGTTCCAAATCACGATCGATTCCCTTTTCAAAACCTGCTGCAGCAGCTCGGGCTCTTCCTGCATGCCACAAATGGCCCACAAAAAAGAAGAATCCTAGAACAAAATGAGAAGTCGATAACCAACTTCTAGGAGAGACATAATTAACTGCATTGATCTCGGTAGCTACGCCACCCACAGAATTTAAAGAGCCTAAAGGCGCGTGGGTCATATATTCTGCTGAACGTCGTTCTTGCCAAGGTTGTATGTCTTTTTTCAACCTACTCAAGTCCAAACCGTTGGGGCCCCTTAGAGGTTCTAACCATGGAGCGCGAAGGTCCCAAAAACGCATAGTTTCCCCTCCAAAGATAACCTCCCCAGTTGGCGAACGCATTAGATATTTACCTAAACCTGTGGGTCCTTGAGCGGATCCGACATTAGCTCCAAGACGCTGGTCTCTAACTAGAAAAGTAAATGCTTGAGCTTGAGAAGCTTCTGGCCCGGTGGGTCCATAAAACTCACTCGGATAAGCCGTATTATTGAACCATACAAAACAACAAGCGATAAAACCAAAGAGAGATAAAGCAGCTAAACTATAAGACAGGTAAGCTTCCCCAGACCATACAAACGCACGGCGAGCCCATGCGAAGGGTTTGGTTAAGATATGCCAAATTCCGCCAAATACACAAATGAAGCCCAACCATATATGCCCACCAATTATATCTTCTAAATCATCCACACTAACAATCCACCCTTCTCCCCCAAAAGGGGATTTTAGTAAATAACCAAATATAACACTGGGGCTAAGGGTCAAATTGGTAATTTTTCTTACATCTCCCCCCCCAGGGGCCCAGGTATCATATACACCGCCAAAATAAAGAGCCTTGAGTACTAGAAGAAAAGCACCTAGACCTAACAAAATTAGGTGAATACCCAAAATTGTAGTCATTTTATTTCTATCTTTCCATACATAACCAAAAAATGGAAAAGATTCTTCAAGAGTCTCGGGTCCCAGAAGCGCGTGATAAATGCCACCGAAACCTAAGACTGCGGAGGAAATTAGGTGAAGTACTCCAGATACAAAGTACGGAAAAGTATCTAGAACTTCTCCCCCTGGCCCTACTCCCCAACCTAGAGTAGCTAAGTGTGGAAGTAAAATTAACCCTTGTTCATACATGGGCTTTTCTGGTACGAAATGAGCCACCTCAAATAGGTTCATTGCTCCGGCCCAGAATACGATTAATCCGGCATGGGCTACGTGAGCTCCAAGTAGCTTACCGGACAAATTGATAAGTCTGGCATTCCCAGCCCACCAAGCAAAGCCAGTGGTTTCTTGGTCACGACCAGCTAAAACGAAAGTTCCATTAAAGAGCGTTTCCACGTGGTAGAACCTCCTCAGGGAATATAAGATTTTCATGAGGCTGATCCTGAGCTGCCATCCAAGCACGAATACCCTCGTTTAAAAGAATATTTTTGGTGTAGAAAGTCTCAAATTCAGGATCTTCCGCTGCACGGATTTCCTGGGAAACAAAGTCATAGGCACGTAAGTTCAGAGCCAGGCCAACTACGCCAATAGCACTCATCCATAAACCGGTGACGGGTACAAATAGCATAAAGAAATGTAACCAACGTTTATTGGAAAAAGCAACACCAAAGATTTGGGACCAAAAGCGGTTAGCAGTAACCATTGAATAAGTTTCTTCAGCTTGAGTTGGGTTAAAAGCGCGGAAGGTATTTGCACCATCACCGTCCTCAAATAAAGTGTTTTCTACAGTCGCTCCATGAATAGCGCATAGCAGAGCCGCACCTAATACTCCGGCAACTCCCATCATATGAAATGGGTTCAACGTCCAATTATGAAATCCTTGGAAGAAAAGGATGAATCGAAATATCGCTGCTACCCCAAAACTCGGCGCAAAGAACCAACCAGATTGCCCCAGTGGATAAATAAGGAATACAGAAACAAAAACAGCGATTGGACCAGAGAATGAGATTGCATTATAAGGCCGCAATTGAACAGACCGAGCAAGTTCAAATTGGCGTAACATGAAACCTATTAGTGCAAAAGCCCCGTGGAGAGCTACAAAAGTCCATAGACCGCCTAATTGACACCAACGAGTAAAATCTCCTTGTGCTTCCGGACCCCATAGTAACAACAAAGAGTGTGCTAAACTATTGGCAGGGGTAGAAACTGCTGCGGTTAAGAAATTACAACCTTCCAAATAGGAACTAGCCAATCCATGGGTATACCAAGAAGTTACAAAAGTTGTCCCTGTAAACCAACCCCCTAAAGCGAAATAAGCGCAAGGAAAGAGCAATAGGCCGGACCATCCTACAAAAACGAAGCGGTCCCTTCGTAACCAGTCATCCATAGTATCAAATAGATCATTTTCTTCTTTAGGAACTCTACCAAGGGCTATAGTCATAGTGATCCTCCTATTCAATTACTTCAACCATTTCCGAGCACCTCATGTCACTTCCAAGGCATATGATAGTTTTCTTATCTGTGGACGATTTGTTTCTCGTTCAATGCCCTTTTTCAATGGTCTCGAAGATAGAAATTTTTTATTTTTATCTAGGGAGTCACAACCGAGGTCGTGGTAAATCCATGAATTTGATTCGGTTTGTTTTTCTTATACTATAGAAATCAACATTTCAATTCAGCATTATTCCATGACTCCTACTTTAAAAGCCTATCTTTTAAGGGAAAAATGAAAATAAAAGTAACCCCTCTATTCTCGTTTCCTCTCTATTTCATGGGTGGAAGAACAAAAAAAGAGGATTCTTAAAAAAAAATGGATTTTCGAAATCTATTTTTATGTGTAGCGGAAAGGAGTTGCGGTTTCTTCTTATTCCTATAGAACATCTAGTAACAAGAATATGAAATCGTAAATAACAAAAAATTCTTGTCTTGCGCGGTCTAAGTCTAAGGAAATACAAAAAATTCGCTTATACAATTTCATCTACATCGAATTTATATATCAGAATAGCGGATAGAGGCAGCATTCAAGGAGTCAGATCTACTTACTTTATGGTTCTTTCCAATTTTATGTTGGGTTTGATAAGAACCCTTTTTGCTTTCTTGATAAATAATCAACAAAAAAAAGCGTTTTTTCTTTTTTATATAACCTGCTTGTTTTATTATAACAAGTCCTATAGGGAAATGCCCACTAAAGAGAAAATCTATCTCATTCTCTCTCGGCCAATATCAATTTTTAGAAAGAAAAAACAACAATTTTCTTCTTTTTTTATTAACATTAAGAAAAAAGAATATAACTAAAATGGAATTGGCAATATAATTTTTATATACTTTTGAAAGAAAAAAAAAGGTTTTTTGCAATCATTATTTCTTGTCTCTATCATATCACGGAAACCTTTGGATTTGGAACGAGGAGAGATGGCTGAGTGGACTAAAGCGGCGGATTGCTAATCCGTTGTACAATTTTTTTGTACCGAGGGTTCGAATCCCTCTCTTTCCGCTCCCTCGGATCATTTGGGACTTTCGAATTGGAAGGAATTCTGACCCCCGGATTTTCTCATAGATAAATGTAAGAAACAAATCCAATTTGTAAGAAAAAATGCAAAAAAAATGGAATTTTTACTCCTCGCGCCCAGGATTCCGTCCTGGGTCATTGGATAAGAATCCAAAGATAAAGAGGGAAACAAAGAATATCACTACTGTATAAACAAAAAGTTTGAGAGTAAGCATTACATAATCTCCAAGATTTTTTTTTAAGGAATAGATTACCTGTTTTTCCTTACCACACGGATCCACTAGGATGGATTTTTTTTTTATTTTGATACCTAAAAATGCAAAAAAGAATTCTTGAAAAAAAATTGCAAGAATTCATTTATAATAAGCACTCTTATCAATATCAAAATAGAGTTAGGTATTGTGTAGGTACCTGCTCAACGTAAGTGCAGAAGGGTAGAAAGGCTGATCCAAATTTATTGCTGCAGCTATCTATTCAATGTAGAAGAATTTTCATTTTAGAATCGAAGGTTCATAATATAAAAATAGAAAAGTTCTCTGCTTTTACCCATTTTTTTTATAATAATAATTTTTTGGAATTAATACATAATTTAATTTAGCAGGCAGAGCAGAGTACTAAAGATTTCATCGAAAACTTACAGCAGCTTGCCAAACAAAGGCTAATAGAAAAAAGAATAGAGGTATGACAGGCATAACATCCACGATTGGGTTGAAAATAGCATAAGCTTCGGGCAATTTGGCAAAGAAAAAACTAGTAGTCGGATAAAGAACAGAATTAAAACAGATACAGGTTAAACTAAGTATATTAGGCATAACAAGCATTTCATTCTTGTAGAGTAAATAATTGGATTTTGATTGAGTTATTTTTCTAAGGGAAATAAGGAAAAGGCAGATTCTAAATCTTTTTTCTTCGGACTTTCCCAAACACAAAATACCTCCTTGTATTTGCACTCTCAAATGAGAGTGGAATAAATTCGACTTTCATATAATATCTTAATAGAATTCCATGTAATGATCAATGCATTTTTTTGATTCTATATTATCCGCATGTCTAGAATACTAGCAAGAGAATATCCCTCATTTTTTATGTAATTGAAATGGGATTGACGAATAACAAATAAACATAATACTGTTTATTAGTGTCGCATAAAACCCGAAATGGGGCGTGGCCAAGTGGTAAGGCAGCGGGTTTTGGTCCCGTTACTCGGAGGTTCGAATCCTTCCGTCCCAGATTGTTTCGGATAGTACAGTACTCTACACGAGACAAAAGTTTATTAAAGAGAATAATGATATCTTATGAACTCTTAGATTAGATGCATTTCTAAGCATTCATTTTCTTTCTCAGAAAACATAATAAAGTCTTAAGTCCAATCAAATTGAATATCTTTATTTTATGAAAAAATTGTGTCTATCAGGCACATTCAGGATATGCCTACGCTATTTACTTAGTCATATTTTTTTCTTACTTTTTTTTTGTATTCGGGTCGAAGAAGTATGGAAGTACGAGAATTCTATAACTACCAAAAACTTTCAATCTTTTCATTGGAATACTTTTTTAGTTAATAGTTAATTTTTTTTGTTACGTAAAAAATATATTGCTAATCTAATTCTAATATAGTAATAAAATTAATTACTAATTAATTTTATTAAACTTTTTTGGAGGTTGATAGTTTATTTATTGGGGAAGAGTTGATCCTTCTCTTCTACACTTTAAAATTGATGATCTCGAGCCATCCGTTGAGAATGGAAATTTCATAATAAATAAGTCTTAAACAAACCTGTTTAGTCGTCTTTTTCGAACTATGTTTCATTCATATGTTTTTCGAACTATGTTTCATTCTCATTCATATGATAGAATATGGGTTTAAATAAATAGGATTTTTGTGGGGGCTTCCCCGATAAATACTTAACTTTCTTTTATCCATATTGCTCCATAGATAGCAAGTTTGGATTAGTATACACAAAACTAAACCAATGACTATTCATGATTCCATCCATATTGGATCAATTCTCTATACCACTTTGCAATGAAAAGAGGAATGTTTGTTATGGTAAAACTTCGTTTAAAACGATGTGGTAGAAAGCAACGTGCGACTTGAAGGACATGATCGATTGTGGATTTTGCTATCCACCATTTTCCATAGTAATGAAAATGCTCTTGGCTCGACATAGTCTGTTCTATTCGTCCCGAACCTAATTTGCGCTGGGTTGTTTATTTTTAAGTAAATAGTACACAATGGAGCTCGAGAGGATAGAATTGATTTTTTATCAAGGGAAAGGATCTAGGGTTAGTGAAAACTAATAAATTAGGCCAACTTTGTCAGTCTATCCTTAATATAGAAATCGAAAGGTTAAAATAAGAAAAAAGCCCCATTTTGGAAGATAGGGAAAACTCTTTCAATTAAAAGTATATCAGAATAAATCCTCCTTATTTGATTTCTATAGAAGAGGGAGATGCTTTATCGAAGGAAATAAGAAAAAAGGGTATGTTGCTACTCTTTTGAAAGAAAAAAGAATAGGAATTCCCGAAGTAATGTCTAAACCCAAGGATTTCACAAATCAAAGATAAAGGATTCCAGAACAAGTAAACACAATTTTCAATTGTCTCAACAGCAGAATTGGATCAGAATAAGGAATAAAAGTCAATTCGTTCGAAATGAGACAACGAAAAGAGTTTAGAGACGACTCAAAAATTTTCGAAGGATTTCGCCTTTGAAGTCTGTCAGTCAAAATTAGCCAACTTGAGTCATGAGTATAAATGAAATTTGTTTTTTCTGTAAGGAAATTAATGCACGTAATAGTCTTATTTCTATTATTATAGACAGAAATTCGAATCATTTTCTCGAGCCGTATGAGGAGAAAACCTCCTATACGTTTCTAGGGGGGGGGCGTTGTTTATCTACATCTATCCCAATAAGCTGTCTATCGAATCGTTGCAATTGATGTTCGATCTCGAAGAGAGGGAAGAGATCTTCGAAAAGTGGGTTTTTATGATCCGATAAAAAATCAAACTTGTTTAAATGTTCCAGCTATTCTCTATTTCCTTGAAAAGGGTGCTCAACCGACAAGAACTGTTTATGATATTTTAAGGAAGGCAGAATTATTTAAAGAAAAAGAAAGAATTTTGAGTGAATTGAAGAACTAAATAAATAAAAAAGTAGGAGAAGATCACCAGTATTCCTCGTTCTCTAATTATTTAGACACAATTTACCTCTTTCTTAGTCCTATTTGGATTTATGTCGTGCCAATCCAACATAAGCCCCTATTTTATTTACTTTTTCTATCTAATTTGTTTTCTTATCATTCTATTTCCATTGACAAAGGTCTATTGAACAAATAGAATTTGTAGATAGATGGGTCTCTTTAATCCTCACTCCATATTCGATTTTTCTGCCTACACTTCGCTCAAATGATAAGGGTGTCTCTGTCTCTCTTGCATGTGCATGTATTTTCATACAATATTTTTATTTCTTTAAACTAAAAATCGCTAAAAGAAGCAGCATTTTGCCATCGTGATTGGAGTCGCTCTAATCTTAGTGGAATTTAACTAGACCTGTTCATTTTGCCATTTGAGTGTTTTTCATGGTCGATAAAATCTTTCTTTTGATGTCTTGCTAGTTCAATGTTTTGACAGAAGCGCCCGGTGTAATTCCATTGATTTTTTGATTTCGATCGTATCTAAGATCTTTTTTTATCTGGGTTGCTAACTCAATGGTAGAGTACTCGGCTTTTAAGTGCGACTATGATCTTTTACACATTTGGATGGAGCAACAAATTCGTCCAGACTCTTGGTAGAGTCTATAAGACCACGACTGATCCTCAAGGGTAATGAATGGAAAAAATAGCATGTCGTAATAAAATCGAATAAAAATTACGATTTTCTGGGTCTAGTGAATAAATGGATAGAGCCTGGCTCCAATTCTGGTAAAATAAAAAGCAACGAGCTTAACTTCCTAATTGGAATAATTCCCCGCTCTAATTAGACGTTAAAAATAGATTAGTGCCGGATGCGGGGAAAGGTTGGATTTTCGAGTCGACCTTTTTTTTTTTTTTTAGAAATCCTAATTATTCTTGATTATGGATTGAATGTGTAAAAGAAGCAGTATATTGATAAAGGGATTCCATTCCAAAGTCAAAAGAGCGATTGGCCTGCAAAAATAAAAAATTGATTCTGTTCTCTTTTGTAATTTAGAACAAACATAAACTAATTGTGTAGAAAAGGAGCGGAAAAAGATCTGTGGATTAGACTCCCTTTCTTTCCAGGGTTTGTATTAAAAAATCCAACACCCTGTTCTGACCATATTGCACTATGTATCATCATTTGATAAACCGAGAAATGCTTCTTGTCTCTGATTCAAGTAGAAATACAAATGGAAAAATTCAAAGGGTATTCAGAAAAACATAAATCTTGTCAACAATACTTTGTCTACCCACTTCTCTTTCAGGAGTATATTTATGCATTTGCCCACGATTATGGATTAAATGATTCCGAACCTGTGGAAATTATTAGTTGTAATAACAAGAAATTTAGTTCACTACTTGTGAAACGTTTAATTACTCGAATGTATCAGCAGAATTTTTGGATTAACTCGATTAATCATCCTAACCAAGATCGATTGTTGGATTACAAAATTGGTTTTTATTCTGAGTTTTATTCTCAGATTCTACCTGAGGGGTTTTCGATCGTTGTAGAAATCCCATTCTCGCTACGAGAATTATCTTGTCCGAAAGAAAAAGAAATACCAAAGTTTCAGAATTTACGCTCTATTCATTCAATATTTCCCTTTTTAGAAGACAAATTTTTGCATTTGGATTCTATTTCACATATAGAAATACCCTATCCTATTCATTTGGAAATCTTGGTGCAACTTCTTCAATACCGTATACAAGACGTTCCGTCTTTGCATTTATTGCGATTCTTTCTCAACTACTATTCAAATTGGAATAGTTTTATTACTTCAATGAAATCTATTTTTCTTTTTAAAAAAGAAAATAAAAGACTATTTCGATTCTTATATAATTCTTATGTATCAGAATATGAATTTTTATTGGTGTTTCTTCGTAAACAATCTTCTTGCTTACCATTA